CGCTATAAATAAGCACCATCATTCCAACGGTCGTGATTAATATTAACATAATGGAAGTAAGCGGATCAATCAAAAAACCAAACTCTAAAGAAAAATCATTATTGATCGTCCAAGACCATACAGATTGATAGATAGAATGGCGATTTATTTGCTGAAGAAGGAGGTTGATTGCAAAAAGCATAACTATACTTAACAAAAAAACACTCAAAAAAGACAACATACGACGAAACTTTTTTGTTGCTGTCGGAAAAAGGAGAAAACCCCCCACTATTACCATAGGAATTGGAAGTGTAATAAAAGGGATGATCCAGGAATATTGATATGTATGTTCCATATAAAAAGTTTTTTTCTAATATTGAATTGTTTCTTACTCACTCGTTCTTGTCCCTTTTCAAATTTCAAAAGAGAAAGTCAATAAAAAAGCAAAATATGTAAAACCTAACTAAAATTGGATATTCTTTATGATTATTATGAATCTTTTCAAAACACGGCACATATTCAAATCACGAAGTTAGAGTTGGTCAAATAACAAATAATATAATCGACTTATCAGTCAAAAAGAAATACTGACTTTTATTTAAGAACGTTTTTGATGAAGACCCAAAAAAGGGGAAAAGTTTCATTTTCTTTTTATGCGGATTATGCGGAATTACGAAAAATTTCTATATCTACTATAACCTATATAAAAAAGACCCATATAATAAAGAATACATATTTCTATGCATAAAGAAACAATAAAGAATTCATTTTGATATGAATCAGAAAAAGGAAGCACAAAACTTGAGACAATCAAATTAAAACCCGTTTTTTAGTTCATTTATCCGTAATCATTAATTGATTCTTTTTGAAGGTTTAATTCTCTTCCATTATCAAAATATAGAATATCAAAATATATAAAAAGATATTTATGCTTGGAGGAAGTTCTATAGTATTATATTCATTATAATATTAATAATATTAATTTTGAAATTAACATACGTTCCATGGAACGAAAAAAACAAAGTATGAAATTGAAAGAAGTAAAGAAAAAAAATTTCTTTTTTTTTCTAAAAGAAATCCATCCTTAGATAGACTAACTGATGTAATCTCCTTTCACTTTTTTTATTTTGATTTTAAAATCAAAATTAGGTATACTTCCCTTTCGAAGAAATAGCAAGCAATGAATCCCTTCTTTTAGCAAGATAGTAGGATCTAAAGATTCATCAATACTGAATCGAAAAGAAAAAAAAAAAAAACAATTCTTTTTTAACTAAAAATGTCTTTCACATCCAATTATAGCAATGAGTGACCTCTCAATTTTTAAATGGCCGTTCCAAAAAAGCGCACTTCTATATCAAAAAAGCGTATTCGTAAAAATGTTTGGAAAAGAAAGGGATATTGGGCAGCGTTGAAAGCTTTTTCATTATCGAAATCTCTTTCGACCGGCAATTCAAAAAGTTTTTTTTGTCCGACAAAAAAAAATAAACAATCAAAGGTTGAAAAAACCTAAATAAGTTTGATTCTAAGAAAAGTCTTGTTGTTTGTCTAATTTCAATTCTAAAATAGAAAAAAAATAAGGATTGTCAGTCACTAATATTTTGAATTGATCAATATTTATCAATATTTAATTGAACTCATTTTTTCTTTTAGAATAGGTAGAATTTTTTCTTTTAGAATAGGTAGAAAACGAAGTCTGTTATCGACTGAATTGAATTCAAAAAAGGTTTTTTGGTTAAAAACACACTCAAAAAAAAAAAAAAAAAAAAATGCAAAAGACAATGTTTCAACTTTCTTCTTAGTCTCTTTTATCCGTTCTGGGATGGGGATTTTCATTTCCCCATCGGTTCTTAGGACTTATCACTACCTATCAATTACCATCAAAAAATTCTTATTTAGAACGTTCAAAAAATGAAACGAGTTTCGATTCATCACTTTTTTCTTCACTAACCTCAAAAATATTGCCTTGAATTGACTCTTTCAATCTCGACGATTGAATAATAATGAGTTATTATGATTTCTAGCAAGGGAAGCCGCTATGGTGAAATCGGTAGACACGCTGCTCTTAGGAAGCAGTGCTAGAGCATCTCGGTTCGAGTCCGAGTGGCGGCATATACAAGTTCCTAGAACGAAAACACTTACTTATTTCAATTCTAAGAATAATATTATTATATAGATATATAATAATAATATAATAGCTATTTTGTAGTAATGAAATAATGAGGGGGGCTTTTTTTTATATGATATTTTCGACTTTCGAGCATATATTAACCCATATATCCGTTTCGGTTGTTTCCATTGTAATTACAATTCATTTAATAACCTTATTAGTTGATGAAATAAGAGAACTCTATTATTCGTCAGAAAAGGGTATGATAACTACTTTTTTCTGTATAACTGGATTATTAGTTACTCGTTGGATTTTTTGGGGACATTTACCATTAAGTAATCTATATGAATCATTACTCTTTCTTTCATGGAGTTTAACCATTATTCATATAATTCCTTATTTAAAAAAAAAGAAAACCCTTTTAAATCTAATAACCGCGCCAAGTGCACTTTTGATTCAGGGCTTTGCTACTTCCGGTTTTTTAACTGAAGTGCATCAATCTACAACATTAGTACCCGCTCTTCAATCTCAGTGGTTAGTGATGCATGTAAGTATGATGATATTGGCCTATGCAGCCCTTTTATGTGGATCATTATTAGGAGTAGCTCTTCTAGTCATTACATTTCGAAAAATAACAAAGATTCCCTTTCAAATTAAAAATAATAATTTTTTAAATGAATCTTTTTTTTTTGATGAGATTCAATACATGAACGAAAGCGGCACTGTTTTACGAAACACTTTTTTTCTTTGTTGTAACAATTATTATAGGTCTCAGTTGATTCAACAATTAGATTGTTGGGGCTATCGTATTATTAGTATCGGTTTTATCCTTTTAACTATAGGTATTCTTTCAGGAGCAGTCTGGGCTAACGAAGCATGGGGATCATATTGGAACTGGGACCCAAAGGAAACTTGGGCTTTTATTACTTGGGCAATATTCGCAATTTATTTACATACTAGAACACATAAAAAATGGAAAGGTCTAAATTCTGCAATTGTGGCCTTTATAGGCTTTCTTTTAATTTGGATATGTTATTTCGGAGTTAATTTATTAGGAATAGGACTGCATAGTTATGGTTTATTTCAATTAATATCTAATTGAATTGAGGACGCGGGTCTGATAAAAATAAACATAGGGCAGCATATGAGTCTATATAAAAAAAACATTGTGTAAACGAACCATTTGAATCACTCATTGCTTGATTCAAATGGTTCTGTAAAAAGCCCTACTTTACTGGTTACAATTTTTTTTTGTTTTACGTTAAAAAAAAAAAGTCGAAAAATACTTTTCCACTTCTACTTTTTTTAGGATTCTTAAAAAATTAATAATTAAAAAATTAATAATTAGATAAAATAGCCTCAACCTTGTCAACGGATAATGAGAAAACGAAGTCTGGATAAATCCCGATACCTATTACAGGTAGAAGAATAGAAAGTGAAACAAATAACTCGCGCGGGCCATAATCAAAAAAAGAGGAGTTTGGAGCATTAAATAACTTGTATCCATAGAACATCTGGCGTAACATAGACAATGAATAAATTGGAGTTAATATCACTCCAAGTGCCATCACAAAAGTAATTAGTATTTTTGGCAGTAAAAGATATTTTTGGCTAGTAATGATTCCAAAAAAAATTATCAATTCTGCAAAAAAACTACTCGTGCCCGGTAATGCAAGAGAAGCCATCGATGAGATACTGAACATTGTAAATGTTTTTGGAACAAAAAAAGCCATTCCTCCCATTTTGTCGAGATAAAGAAGACGCATTCTATCATAAGTGGTACCTGCCAAGAAAAAAAGCGCAGCACCAATAAATCCATGAGATATTATTTGTAAAATGGCTCCGTTGAGTCCCGTATCGCTTAAACAGCTAATTCCTATAATTATAAAACCCATATGAGATACTGAGGAGTAGGCTATTCTTTTTTTTAAATTACGTTGACCGGGAGATGTTGAAGCTGCATAAATTATTTGTATTGTGCCTAGTATTATCAACCATGGAGAAAATAAAGAATGAGCATGGGGCAATAATTCCATATTGATCCGAACCAATCCATATGCTCCCATTTTTAATAAGATTCCGGCTAGAAGCATACAAGTACTGTAATGGGCCTCGCCATGAGTATCTGGTAACCAGGTATGTAAAGGGATAATCGGCAATTTTACAGCAAAAGCTATAAGAAATCCAATATAAAATATTATTTCCAGCACTAATGGATATGATTGATTGGCTGATGTTTCAAAATTTAATGTTGGTTCAGCGGAACCATATAAACTGATACCCAGAGTTCCTATTAATAAAAAAATGGAACCCCCTGCGGTGTATAAAATAAACTTTGTAGCTGAATACAAACGTTTCTTTCCCCCCCACATGAATAAAAGTAGATAAACGGGAATTAATTCTAACTCCCACATGATGAAAAAAAGTAAAAGATCTCGAGAAGAAAATAATCCTATTTGACCACTATACATTGCTAGCATCAAAAAATGGAATAATCGGGAATCTCGAGTAACTGGCCGAGCCGCTAAAGTAGCTAAAGTAGTGATAAATCCTGTTAGTAAAATGGGTCCTACAGAAAGTCCGTCTATTCCCAATCTCCAATAAAAATCAAAAAAATTGACCCATTTATAATTCTCCGAAAATTGAATTAATAAATCATCAGACTGGAAATAATAACAAAATGCGTAGGTCATTAAAAGCAGTTCTAAAATGCATATACATATAGCATACCATCTAATTACTTTATTCCCTCTCTGAGTTTGAGGTAGAAATAAAATTAAGGAACCTGTTGATATCGGAAAGACTACAAAGAATGTTAACCAAGGAAAAGAATTCATGGTAAAGACAAGATACGCTTGGACCAGAAAAACAAACCCGTGCTCAAAACAGAATATCCTTCTATTTTTTGTTTTGAGGACGGGTTCTGTCGATAAAAAAAAATGTATTCAAATTAAAATAGTGTTGTCGGAAACCTATCAATAAGCTAGACCCATGCTTCTAGTTGTTTCATGCCATAAATAAACTCGAACACTCAAGAAATCCGTTGGGCAGGCCGATTCACATCTTTTACAGCCAACACAGTCCTCTGTTCGTGGAGCGGAAGCAATTTGCTTAGCTTTACATCCGTCCCAAGGTATCATTTCTAATACATCTGTGGGACAGGCTCGGACACATTGAGTACACCCTATACATGTATCATAAATCTTTACTGAATGTGACATTGGGTCTATAAACTTTTGAACGTCATAAATTTTCGATCTAGTCGTTTTGTAACTCAATAATATTTTTAGACATAAGATGAATCAATAATTGACCAGAATTTTTTGAATCAATTCTGGATTGAGGTATGTACATGAAAGAGGGCCAAGAGACTTTCATTTCTTCAATTTTAACAAATATTATATATAGAATTCATGAATATTTTCATTTATATGAATAATACTACTTATTCAATAAATTTGCTTGATTGATACGAGTTGATTTTCTGTTACGATAGATTGACGAAATGATAGCCAGTCCAACAGCTGCTTCAGCCGCTGCAATAGCTATAACAAAAATTGAGAAAATATTTCCTTTTAATTGACGACTATCAAAAAAATCAGAAAATGTTACGAAATTTATATTAACTGCATTCAGTAGAAGTTCAAGACACATAAGAGCTCTAACCATATTTCGGCTCGTGATCAATCCATAAATACCGATACAAAATAAAAAGGAACTCAAAACAAGTATATGCTCGAGTATCATTGACCAACTCCTTATCAATTTTTATTTCTTTCAATTTCAATAAGACAATAAGAGTAAAAATAAAACTTTATATCAATATGAACAAAAATTCTACAGAATCCGTTGAGTCAAATATAACAAGTACATAAAAAACCATATATTAGTAATAAATTCAAATTGAATAAAAAGAAAAAGAACTTGAAAAGAAGTTCTATTTATAATCGAAATATAGAAAAATTTATGCATGAACAAAGAATTTTTAAATAGAATGAAACCTGGTGCGATAAGATAAAACAAAGTTGAATTCAGATTTATTTGGGTAGTTCTAAGGCTTTAATACTATTATTGACGAGCCACAGCAATTGCGCCTATTAATCCAACTAAAAGAATTATCGAAATTAGTTCAAATGGAAGAAAAAAATCTGTTGATAAATGAATTCCAATTTGTTGACTATTCGTTATCAAATCTTTCTCGATAATCTGGTTTGATCTTGTTGTCCAAATAACGCTGTACCAAGATGTATCTGGAATAGTAGCAATTAATAAAACAAAAATACTTGTACAAACCAGCGAAGTAACCCCGCCTCCAACGGTCCAAAGAGAAAAAGCTTTGGAATAGTCTGAACCATTTATGAACATCACAGAAAATATGATTAAAACATTTATTGCGCCTACGTAAATAAGGAGTTGTGCAGCAGCTACAAAATAACTATTTGATAAAACATAAAATAAAGATATACAAATAAGAACCAACCCTAACGAAAACGCGGAATAAATTGGGTTGGTAAGTAATACGACCCCTAAAGCAAATGATATAAGACCCAATCCCAGAAAAACTAAAAGAAAATCATGTATTGGTCCAGTCAAATCCATTTTACGTATAAAGAAAAGATAAATCCATCGAATTTTTTTTCATAACCTTATTGACTCGACCAGGAAAAAATTTTTCTGATATGTTCCTAATTGAATAAAATCCTATTGAATTCAATCCGAAATGGTATGAATTGATGTAGGTATAACTGTGGGAAAAATACTATTCCTTACCCAAAAAGAAAGTGCGATATTAGACAATAATATTGAAAAATCCATTTTTATTTTTATCTTTCGAAAAAAAAATTACGTAAAGATTAATCAATTTTAAATCAAAAATGGATGGGTTTTGAGTCAAAATAAAGTCGCAACTCTCATAATCAATCCAACCACCAAACCAATAGTTGGGATTACTAACGATTTTATTGACTAAACAAAACAAAAAAACCTCATTTCTCTAGTTTTAGTAATTATTCTTTCATTTTAAATTTTGTATTTTTTGAATTGAAGGGCCCAGCCCACTCCTGTTTAGTTGGGGGAAGGTTGAAATTGTTCGAATTGTATAATCGTAAATTACTGATGTTGGTAAACGACCCAAAGCAATTTGATTATAATTCAATTCATGACGATCATAAGTCGAAAGCTCATATTCTTCAGTCATTGATAAACAGTTTGTTGGACAATACTCAACGCAGTTACCACAAAATATACAGATTCCGAAATCAATACTGTAATTAAGCAATCGTTTCTTTCGAATATGAGTTTCGAATTGCCAATCAACAACGGGTAAATCTATAGGACATACACGAACACATACCTCACAAGCAATACATTTATCAAATTCAAAATGGATTCGACCGCGGAAACGTTCCGATGTAATTAATTTTTCATAAGGGTATTGAATAGTTACAGGTAAACGATTTGCGTGGGATAAGGTAACCATAAAACTTTGCCCAATGTACCTTACAGCTCGTATTGTTTGTTGACCATAATTTAATAACCCAGTCACCATAGGGAGCATATTAGAAATATTTCGGAATAATTTGATTTTTGTTTATTTCTCTTGTTTGAAGCAAGTAGGGAATATAGACTATACCATTCCATTAAAGTTAGAGTGAAAAAAGTTGTGAAGAAGTTGTTAATAATAGATTTCCTAGAGAAACAGGTAAAAGAAATTTCCATCCAAGATTTAACAGTTGGTCCATTCTTAACCTAGGTAAAGTCCATCTTGTTGTGATGGAAATGAACAAAAACAAATAAGTTTTAGCCAATATAATAAAGATACCTGTTGTTATTTCAAAAACTCCACTCACTTTATTGAATTCAAAAAGCTCAGGAACAAAAATGTACGGAATAGAAATATTCCAACCGCCCAAGTAAAGAACTGTTACAAATAAGGAAGAAACTAATAGGTTTAGATAGGAAGCAACATAAAATAAACCAAATTTTATACCCGAATATTCAGTTTGATAACCGGCTACTAACTCTTCTTCCGCTTCTGGTAAATCAAAAGGCAATCTTTCACACTCTGCTAGGGAAGAAATTAGAAAAACAATAAATCCTATTGGTTGTCGCCACAAATTCCACCCCAAAAGACCATATTTCGACTGTGCCTCAACTATATCAACTGTACTTGAACTATTAGATAATCATAGTCGATAATAGCAGAGTCGCTCCTATCGCTATTCCAGAACCATACATGAGATTTTCACCTCATATGGCTCCTCGAGGGTCATAAATAAATATCTAAGGGCCGAAGCCTATTCTCTTTATTTTGATATATTTGTCATATGGGTTCTTAGTTTGTAGAATAGATAGGATCCAAACGCCCTCAATTAGACCACTGAAATTCTGTCTGTTATTATTCTAATTTAAATTCTAATTTAAAGAAGGAGAAAGTACTTCTGAATTGATCTCATCCTTATAATAATTTTCTTTTTTTCTAACTTTATATTACAATCAAATACTCCTTAGTAGATTTGTATAAATAAAAATTTCAACCTATTATTTTTTAGATTACAAAAAAAAGAATTACTTTTTTATTCTATTGTATTGTGATTTTCTTTTTTTGAGTGTTAGGGATATTTTTTTCCTAGCCTTGTTTATTTTTCTAAGAAAAAAAGGGCTTAAACAAATAAAGTAAAAAGGTCAAAGTAAAGGGTTATTTCGTTTCTGATAGTCATTTTTCTAATTTGTGGATAGGAGCATACTCTGGATCGGAATTGTGGGAAGTACTACCTGATTATTTCTACCAATTTAAAGCCCCAATTAGTTTTCTTTTCATACTTTGTATTTTACTATTATTTTATTTTTGCAAAAATATCCTTTGGGATAATTTTGATACAATCTCCATTACTAATCCGTTGTCTATCTTGGTGTTCCTAACCATCCACGCGTTTTTGCTCAATCCCCCGTTATGGTAATACATATTTGGTAATACACGCCAAACATAGTAAAAAAGCAATATGGTTGATCATTATGAACCCGCTTCAAGACAGGAGGACTAATCACCCAATCCTGGGGTAAAAGCTCTCTTCTGCTTTTCTTTTTTCCGCTTGCCTCTTGTACTTAGGATAATGAGACTCAATATTTATATTTACTGCGAATTTGTAAGCTGTTTTCTTTCACTCATATAACTATCTGATTTCGCTCATAAACTTAAACGCTAACTAGAACTCGAAAAAAGAAAATAAACAGCTCCATCCAAGTTATTTCGCTTATTATTTACACAGTTTCTTATACTTATAAAGAAGTAGTAGATAAAAGTTTATGTTTCAACGACTCACACGTAGAGATATTGATAACACACATAGAGTTAATGGTATTTCATAACTAAGCGATTGAGCAGCAGCTCGTAGACCACCTAAAAAAGAATATTTATTATTGGATGCGTATCCTGACATAAGAAGTCCGATGGGGGCAATACTTGAAATAGCAATCCATAAAAAAACACCAATCTTTAGATCAGCTAAAACAAGGTGATAGCCAAAAGGAATTACTGAATAGCTTAGTAGAATTGATATAACTGCTATGGATGGTCCAATACTGAATAAACTAGTATCTCCTCGAGATGGAAGAAGATTTTCTTTAAAAAGCAGTTTAACCCCATCGGCGAGAGCTTGAAGAATTCCTAAAGGACCGGCATATTCGGGTCCAATACGTTGTTGTACTCCTGCGGCTATTTCTCTTTCTAACCACACAATTACTAGCACGCCTATTGTTATTCCTAATACAAGAGTCAAAATCGGAAGCAGCATCCATATACTCTTCAAAATTTCGTTTAAAGATTCTAATCTGGAAAAAGAGTGTATATTTTGTATTTCTGTTGTATCAATTATCATTTCAACGATCAACTTCCCCCATAATGATATCTATGCTACCTAGTATTGTCATAATATCAGCCAATTTCATTCTTTTAACTAACTGAGGAAGAATTTGCAAATTGAGAAACCCTGGGGGGCGGATTTTCCATCTCCAAGGAAAACCACTCTGGTCTCCTATCAGAAAAACTCCCAATTCCCCTTTTGGAGCTTCCATTCTTACATAAAGTTCTTGTTTCGATAATTCAAAAGTAGGAGAGGTCTTTTTACTAATGAATCTATATTCAAAATCATTCCAGTCTATATCCCTTTCTCTATCAAAACATCGTATTTCTAAATTTTCATACGGACCTCCCGGAATTCCTTCCACGGCCTGTTGAATAATTTTTATGGATTCTCTCATTTCATTGATTCGTACTAAATAACGAGCTAATGAATCCCCTTCCTTTTGCCACGGGACTTCCCAATCAAGTTCGTCGTAACATTCATAATGATCCACTTTGCGAAGATCCCATTGCATTCCAGAAGCTCGTAGCATTGGCCCGGATAAACCCCAATTTATTGCTTCCTCTATACCAATAACACCTACTCCCTCAACTCGTTCTAAAAAAATAGGATTTCGCGTAATAAGTTTTTGATATTCAGCTGCCTTTGTTAAAAAATACTCGCAGAAATCCAAGCATTTATCTATCCATCCATGAGGTAGATCAGCCGCTACTCCTCCGATACGAAAAAAATTATGCATCATTCTCATACCTGTCGCAGTTTCGAATAGATCATATACCAATTCTCTTTCTCTGAAAATATAGAAGAAAGGGGTCTGTGCTCCAATATCCGCCATAAAGGGTCCAAGCCATAGCAGATGAGAAGCTATACGACTCAACTCTAGCATAATTACTCTTATATGGCTAGCTCTTTTAGGTATTTGAATATTTCCCAGTTGTTCGGGTCCGTTTACAGTTATTGCTTCTGTGAACATTGTAGCTAAATAATCCCAACGTGTTACATAGGGTAGATATTGTATAATTGTTCGGTTTTCTGCAATTTTTTCCATCCCTCTGTGTAAATAACCTAATATGGGTTCACAGTTAATAACATTTTCGCCATCTAGAGTAACGATTAGTCGAAGAACACCGTGCATTGATGGGTGGTGCGGGCCCATATTGACTATCATGAGGTCTTGTTTTGTAGATGGTATATTCATAGGTTTTTCCTCGATTCATTCTTTCATAACTTAACTTATTGAAAACGAAAAGAAATTTATCAAAATTCAAAATTGAAGATTTATTACTAATTAAAAAATAGAAAAAAAAGAACTCAAAATTAACTTTTCAACTTAACGCATTTTTGGTTTCCGAAGATCCAACTGATTAATTAATTGTTTATAACGTACTTCATTTGTCTTTGACAAATAAGCCAACAGTCGTTGGCGTTTTCCTATAATTTTCCGTAAGCCCCTCTGGGATAAAAAGTCTTTTCTATGCAATTCCAAATGTGAAGTAAGTCTTCGTATCTTATTGGTAAAACGGAATACTTGAAATTCAGTGGATCCCTCATTTTTTTTTTTTTCTTCTTGGGAAATAACTGAGATGAATGAATTTTTAACCATAAAATGAAATCTTTTCCCCTACTTAAATTTTAAATTGAATTAAATTGAAATAGTATAATATTTTGATTATATTAATATTTATCTATTATATATTATAATAGATAAATATTAATTAGTTTTTAAAGTATAATATATATATATTGATATAGTGAGTGATCAGTAATACTAATTGATCAGTAATAATTATACCAATATTAGATTGAAAAAATATTTTGTTAATTTAACAAGATATATCAGAATAGAATGAAAAACTAGACATGCGTGTATCTTTTTGTCTTTAGGCAGCAAATACGCTCTGGAATAGAGGAAAAACTTATTAGTAAAAGTTTTTTAATCGTGGATACAGATGTATTCTTACCATACTAAAACGACTCCCATTATTAGTATCAAACCAATAGCGATTCATACAAGCTAAATCTTCTAATCGAAAATTGGGCCAAAGAAAGAGTTTCAATTTAATTACTTGATTTTTATTTTTTAATTTTTTGTTATCTCGATAAATCTTTTTGGTTTTATTCGAAATATTACTACGGGTTTTGGTGTTATTTCCATTAAAAAATTCGTTATTTATCTTAATATCTTTTTGATTCTTGGAAGTAAAGGAATTAAAAGATAGTAGAATTCTCAACTCTCGGCATTGCCGAGGAGATAAAGTCTTTTCAGAAATAAGCAAATCATAATAATTTTTCTTTTTGTTTCCTGTGGACTTATCCCAATTCTTTGTATCCGCATAGTTTCTTTCTTCTTCTTTTTTATTCATTTTTTGTTTATTCTTATGAACCAATGAATTTTTTAAGGTTTGATAGAGAAGAAAGTGTCCTCCATTTTTGACAGCCAGGCGAACTGGTTCGATAATAAATATTCCCTTTTTTAGAAATTCTGTAAGACTCAAATCGTTGTCAATTAGCAGAAAATTGATACCTATTTCTCCCCTTTGAATAGAGGATAGAGTCGCTCCATTTGGATTTATTGATTTAAGCAGGAAACAATAAACTTTCATAGTATTGACTAATTTTTTTTTTACAGAAGTATTCCATTTTAATTGAAAACATAAAGGTCTTTGTAGGAATAAAAAAAGCTCCGCTTCCATAGAACCTTTGTAGTTTTTTTTTTTCATGTCTGATTCTGCAAAATTGTCTTCAAGATATTTTTCTTGGTTTAAGCAAACTGATCCAAAATCTACTAGTTCTTCAGATTTTTCACTAAGATTGTCATTTCTAGTCAAATCGAAAAGAAGTAATTTGATTGGTATGGTCCAAGGTTTTTTTTTATATGCATTGTAAAGTATCAAATTTTTTGGGAAGAGCCAAAGTTCCAAATTGCATATGGAATCGCTTAGTAGTCTTTCATTCATTTCCATCCAGTCAAAAAGGTTTTTTTTTTTTTTTGTTCCAGTATCAATCCAAAATTCAATTTGGGTTCTTTTTTTAAGAAAAAAATAGAAAATCTTCCAATCCAAATATTTTCTATCCCGATTTTGTTCTATCTCCAGAGTCTCGTCTTCTTCCAGACAGTTAGTAATAGAAACCCCTTCTGACCCACGAATAAATTTGCGTTTAGGTATCGTAAAATTATAGAAAATTCCTTGCTTAGTTTTTGTTTTTAATGACAATCTAGAAATAGATGAGTCCTTCGGATCTTCATAATTTATAGATTTATACGCTAAAAGATCATATCGAGAGTATTTTTTTATTTTTTTTTTTAGTAATAACTCCCCTTGAAAATTCTTTTGTTTTTCGTACTTCATTAATAAGTCTTTTTCCTTTTCACAGGAATCCTTTTTATTTAAACCCTTATTTTCAGTCATACATCGTTGATTAACAAGATTTCTCTTTTTTTTTGATATTAATCTAGACCATCTTATCGGAGAGAAATCTTTTTGATAATGATCCGTCCTTAACAACCAGTTTTTCCATGGATTCGTTATAAAAGTAATGTTTTTTTTATGTCTTAATTCGGAATGAAAAATTCCTTGTACTTCAAAAAAATCCTTTCTTTTTTTTTTTAGAAAAAAAGCTTTTCCATCATCTCGAAGAGTGGGTCTTAACTTATATAAGTTAATAAGTAGGGTTTGTGATATTTTATAAAATATATATGCTTGTGACAAAGAGGATAAGTCACCAAAAATCTGTCTTTTCATATTAGTAGCAGTCTCTTTTATATTCGAAATAAAGTTAATCCCTTTTTTATTTCTCTTCAATTTCATAATTTTATCTTGATTTTCTTCATTATCTTGGATGTCTTTATGAATAAGGTTTCTGACTGATTCAAGAAAAAGTTGTGAATTCATCCTGAGAATATTAATGATAAATAGAACAGTATATATGGCTTTTTTTTCAATACAAATTTTTTTAAAATACTGGAATTTATAGAAAAATTCATAATTTCTTCTTTTTATTCTAGATTCTAATCTTTTCAGATCATAACTTTTTTTTTTAGAATTCATTTTTGTCTTTGAGATTAGAAAAACAGTTTTCTTTTTTTTTGTTTTTGTAATTTTTTTTATTTGAGTTATGATTATACTTGTTCTATTGGTCAAATCTTGCATTCGTTTTTCGGGCAGTGAAGAATTTGTACAACCCATAGGTATATGTCTAATTTGAGTAGAGGGTTTATGAATTATCTGATTGTTGGTTATTAAATCTTTTTTAGTTTCATTCAATTCATATAGTCCGGTAAATACTAAAAAAATTCTCATTAGTTCTTTTAGTTTTGCTTTCAATTTTAAAAGGGAAAAGGACCTTTTTTTGATAACTTTTTTTTTCCTTTCTTTTGATTTTGTGACATTTGTAAAAAACTTTGTTCGTTGTTTTAAAGCCCTTATAACTAGAAACCACCTCTTTTTCAACATTTTTCTTTTTTTTTCGAGTTTCTTAAAAATGGGTTTAAAATCAAAGGAATAAAGTCCTTTTTCGTTTCGAGGAGGACCAAAAGGACTTTCTGTTGTCTTGCCTAAAACCGTTAAGAAGCCGCCAAAATTCTTTTTTTGCCCTTTCTTCTCTTTCATTGGATCCTGATCCTTCTGAGTGAATTGTAACTTAGATCTGTGCCAAGGTTTCAAACGAAAAGGAAATAGGATTTTTATTTGAATACCTTCCATTAACCAGTTTCTCGGAAATTCTTTTTCTGGTAATGGAATTCCATTAAAGGTGCATTTAATATGTATTTCTCTATTCAAATCTCTAAAATCCTCCGACCATTCTGGAGATTGAAATAAAAGTATACGAATAATATTTTTAGCTATTATCAATAAAGGTAAGATTATATATTTTCGAAGAATCGATTTGGTTACTAACAAACATCCTCTTGTTAGTTGCGAAAAGGTAACGCTATCCCAAACTTTCACTCTTTTGACCCGTGCTTCTTCCTCTCTTTTATCCTTCTTTTCTTTATCCTTCTCTTTTTTATCCCTTTCTTTTGTTGTTTCTTCAGGATAATTTGAAATCAAA